TCTAGAAGTTCAGCATTCTCAATTATGTAACAGAGGTTCTCTCATCTCTTAAAATATTTCGAAATCGAGAATCGTGAGACTCGCCCAACCTAGTAAAGGGGCTTGAATCGGTATTTTGTTTAGGGATAAACCCTACTAAGGAAAGGATGAGATATAGCATTAACTCCACTTGTTGGTATTCGTTGGGACGCATGCTTGGCTAAGAGTTCTAACTGCTCTAGTTGAGACTGCTGCTAGCTTTCCAGCTACTGGATCACTAAAAGCTAATAATAGGGATCAAAACCTCACTGTCCTTATGAGTGGTAGTTCTACGATTTGAATGTGTTAACATAAAACTAGCCTTAGTTCTTAGCCTGGATCCAACTCCTCTATGCTAGTTCCTTCTACCTTTCTTTTTTGATATGGCAAGAAGACCTAACGGAACAAAGCCTTTATAGGAAACCAGGATAGTAGTTAGCCCTCTTGCTCTTAGATTCCTCCTTCGTGTAGTAAGGATTCAAATAAAATGAATTACAACTAACAGCGGAAAGCAGATAAGCATAGGATAAGTAGTAACTACCTATAGCAGACTGCTTTCACTGGCCTTAGATAACTACCAGCACAGGAAGGAAGGGAAGCTCTAGCCCTATAGGAGAAGACGAGAAGATGAAAGATGATAAGACACAAGATGCTCGTCTGCGTCTTCTATAACCTTGAAGAAGCCTTGGAAGAACTAGAAAGCCAGCAAGAGAGAACTCACTAGCAACGAAGCTTAGAGACCTTACTCAACTACCAGAACTTTAAGGAAATAAAGCCACCCGTAGTTACATCAGACTGACAAGAAAGAAGAAGAGCTAGCTGCTAGCAGCTAGGATAGGGAAGGCTAGCTACTCAGACTAGAAGACACTAGGGGAAATAGAAGCACAGCCAGGAGAGGGATTCCCAATATCCCCTGGGATAGCACTACTAGCTACTCGGATAAGAGAAAGAGAACTACTAGCATAGGAATGACAACATCCAAGAAGAGAGATAGCTCTATACCCAGCTCGGCGACTAGCTGCCAGCTTCAGTTAGCTACTGTAGCTAGGTAGCTAGTAGCTCGGTTGTTATAGAGCAGCAGACGCTTCTTCTTATCGTCTTATCGTCTGCACCTATCGTCTTCGTCTGCTTAAGAGATTGTGGATCACGGGGTTAGGTTCGCCTGCCTAACCAATTGGTTTGTTTTCTGCTCCTTCTGCCCAATAGTGAGGAGTAGTGCGGGCCCCGTCAGTCCCGACCTTTCTATCTCTCTTATAGCAGTACTAGTCGTTTTTTAGGATTGGAATAGGTAGGTATCATCACTCTTACATTCCTTTCTAGCTCCTATCTTCTTTCCTTACTTCTTCATTCTATCTTCTCTGGCTTTACCTATCCTCTCCTAGCAGCTAGTATTCCTATCCTATCTATCCAATCTACCGGACAATCTTGTTTCTCAATTCTTTTGTCGCATAATAATCCTATTCCTATTGTCTTATCTATTACTCTGATTTGCCTTAGGCATTTACTATTTACTGGTATTAAAATAAAAGAAATTCTTAATAAAAGATGCAGTAAAGAGAAGAACTCCTAGGGCTCTCTTCTCATAGCGTAGCAAGCTCGTGATCCGCCTCTATCATCGTATGAGGGGAGCGCGAGAGCAGCGTAGCCGCACTATCCTTTAGATGTAAGCCTAGGACCTTACCTTCCCTCTTAGCTCTCTTAAGGGGCTTTGCTTATCCTATTGAAGGTCTTACTACCTAACTACTATAATCTCTTTCCTTCTTTTAGTAACTTTCAGTTCTCTAAGGTGCTTCCAAGTCTTCTTGAAGGTTAGGTTAGATAAAGACAGAAAAGAATAGATTCGATTAAGAAGTAAGCTATTGAAGCCTCTTTCTCTTCCTCCTAATGCAAGGCCTAAGATCGGCAGCGGGAATGCATATTGAGGAGATTCGGTTGCAGTTGTTCTTTTGCGTTAATTGCGAAACTTCAAGCAAGACTTATGAAGTGCGTTCAGGCTCACTTTACACTAAAAAAATGGGAACCCCAGTTCGAAATATGAAACAAGTTTGCAACAGGAGAGTCGGCGAAGGGATCAACAGTCTTCCTTCAGTAAAGGCCCATCCAGGGTGTCTTCGCCCACCTTTACATATGCGATTGTTCGCTCGACCTGGCAGCCCAGTTACGAAATATATAGCTATCAAAAAAGCTAGAAATAGAATTCAACTTAGTTGCTCAGTCTCTAGGAATTCCTAAGCGTTATCGAAGAAAGCAGCCTACTTGAACTTGAAGAAGGCTGCCAAGAGGAGCAAGCCTACATCGAGCAAGTTGACTCACTCATATCACTGTACTAAAGGCAATCACATCTATTAGCGTACAATAATCACTGAACGCACTTATCGCAGCTTGGCTAAAGGTGAGCTAAAGCCCAGGAACAACCGCATCCCCCACTGCGCGCTTAGCTTAAAGCAGCAGATTGCCAATTCCCCTCTTGAAAGCATTGGCAGGGAATAGCTTCACACCAAGCGCGAGAGTGCACGAGAAGGCAGTGATACGCACTAGCGCAAGTCAATCGGTGGAAACTACCTGTGCGCCAAGCCAAGGAGAGGGAACTACGCTCCCAAGAAAGAGCCTCGCCAAGGCATGCTACAACTGCGACGATGGCTCCAAACCGGAAGTACTACGAAGCAAGCGAAAGCGCCCTACGCGCTTAGTCACGGAAGAAAGACTGATCCATGGATAGTAAGTACTAACCCATGAAGGTTCGCTTTCAATCTATATATGTAACGGAATTTCGCCTCTCTCTTTCTAAATTGAAAATGAATAAATCAAGACAGGTTCGAAGTTAATTCCTATAAGGACGTTGATCCCGTTCCATTGATCTGTAATTCACTTCTACCTCCTTTATTTTGTCTTCAATGAACTCAGATGCCTCCTCTCTGATGCTCTCAAATGGTGATTCCCTCAGAATAGTCTCTATGTCTTGCTCGTTGATGAGTAAGTAAAAGAGTTTTTCTGGGACTCCCACTAAAGATTCATTAACTATTTAGCCAAAGATGCACATCCTTTAGAGTAATTGCTTAAGGCTTAAGAAGGGACAGCTGTTGGGGACCAGAGCAGGAGAATGCGTTCCAGTATTTCAAGGAGTGCTTAGTGACAGCCCCTATACTTTGGTTTCCGGACTGGGACAAGTCTCTGCTTCTCTACGTTGATGATTTATATTACTGGTAGTGTCGCTTCTCTTCTTCAGCTATCCATCAGCTTCATGCCCGCTTCGACATGACTGATCGATTTACACTTATTCTTGGGAATGGAAGTGACTCGTCATTCTGATCATCTGAATTTGAGTCAGACCAAGTACACTCTTGATCTTCTTCAGCGTGCTGGTATGCAGGATGCTAAGTCGATCTCTTATCCGGGTATCTCTGGTTCTAACTGCTCGTGAGGGCTAAACGCGCCTGATGGTACCTCATATCGGAGCCTCGTGGGTGCCTTGCAGTATCTTACTATGACCAGACCTGATATCACTTACTCTGTAAATCAGGTGTGTCAGTTCATGCACTCGCCGACGACCTCTCATTTAGCTGCTGTTAAGCGGATACTTCAACCCCTAAGGGGCTACCCGGGGTTTGGTCCTTTTCGTGCTAGCCACAACTTATCTTTAGTATCTTATTCTGATGCAAATTGGGTAAACTAAACCTGATGATCGTAGATCCACATCTGGTGGCTGCACGTTCCTTGGTCCCAACCTTATCTCCTGGTCCTCTCGGAAGCAACCTACAGTCTCTAGATCGAGTGCGGAGGCTTAATATTGCTCCTTAGCTGTCACAACGGCTGATGCTACCTGGATCCAGTATCTTTTCTTCGAGACATTGGTTTCTCCCTCGCACTCCTACTATCTTCTGTGACAATGTGAGTGCTACGTATCTTGCTGTGAATCCAATTCTCCATGCCAGGACTTTGCATGTCGAGATTGACTACCACTTGACTTTGTTCGAGAACGCGTTGCTCGCTCTCCGTGTGCTATTTGTGCCTAGCGTTGATCAGTTGGCAATAAAGTACATATACCCTTTGAGTACTCTTTAGAATATAACCCTCCCTGTGTTAGAATATCTACTTTGCTAAATACTTTAAAAAAGTACATATACCCTTTGAGTACTCTTTAGAATATAACCCGTTTTCACCTAACTTTGTGTTATGATATCTAATTACCCTAAAAGTACATATACCCTTTGAGTACTCTTTAGAATAAAAGTACATATACCCTTTGAGTACTCTTTAGAATAAAATACCTTTGAGTTCTCTTTTGTCTTTCTAAAGAAAGTACACTCTTTAGAAAGACAAATGTGGGTTTTATAGCTCACTTATTAATAACCTAAAGGCATATCTGCCCCGGAAATCATTCCCAATAGCCGGATGCTCCCTACAGATTATAGTAAGGCTTCTATATATCAGTTAGGGAGAAGGATATAAAATCCAGGGTAAGGCAAAGGGCAGTGTGTCCAAAAGAGTTTGCTATAAGAACTAGTGACCTATCCGAATTGACTATTGCTGATCTATAAGCAAGCGACAAGTTCACGAAAGGAGCCGACTGGAGGGCATATAAGACGAAGGGCATAGGGCGTCGAATGTCACTGAACCGCTAGGTAGTGACATTCCCCCGTAAGAGGGGAGTCTTGGGAGCCTCTGAAGGGGTGAGCGAGGGGGGCAGGGGGGGTATGGGAATACCCCCCTCCCTAGCCCGTAGTCTTATAGGACCGCAAGAAGGCAACTGAAGGGAACGCAAGGAGCGATCTAATAAAAACGTCGAAAGACATCACACCACTAGTTCTAAATAGCAAGCTAACCCGTGCTATCGTACGTTGAAAAACCGTGCCATCGTACGTTGGTTCAAATAACGACGGAAATGCTTGAATCGTGTTATCGTACGTTGAAAACCCGTGCCATCGTACGTTGGTTCAAGTCTGGTAATGGCGGAATAATAATAATAATTTAGCCGAACATGCCCGGCCCTAACTGAGTTAATTGATCAATCACCACCGCTACTTTGACTCTCGAACAGAAGAGAAAAGACAGAAGAAAAGGAAGTAATGCATATCACCAATACATGTCAAACTTATTCCCAAGACTACGGATGAACCGAGTGATAAGCGAAGACTGAGTGCCAGTAACTAGAATGTCATCAACATATAATAAGAGTTCCAACGTACCAGCCAAGGAATGTCTGATGAACATAGAGGAGTCCGCACGGCTGCAGTGAAAACCGAGGCTTCGGTCACCCTAACAGAACCCTTTCTTTTATATGTCTCTTTACTTGAAGTTTTACTTTCTTGTGACTTCAATGTGTGTAAGCAAATTACTTCTAGTTTATTGCTTTAGTTTGATTGCATATTAGTCCCATTAAGTAAAGTAATAACCCCCTCTCAATCCGTAACTCCAAGTCAAGTAGTTCCTTCATCTGTGAGTTCTGTCTCATTAGTTACCCCTGTAGTTACGTCCGCTTTGCCCGCGAACAGCTGATCTTGGCCAATCTTTAATTGTGACTGGCCGGGGCCGTTTGTTAGATCTCGATTTCCTTTCATTGTTCTCTGAATGGAGGCGGCCTTCAACTGTGATCCTATACTCTTTTGCTCTTGCAAGTGCTGCATCCGAACCGAAGGATAGACGGTAGGACGAGAAATGGAAATTGATTCTCTACTTTCGACTTCCTTTCTCTCGCGGATAGGGCAAGCGCTACACTCTGCACTGCGCATACTTGGATACCAGCTCTGTTTGAAGAGTTCCTTGAGTGAGCCTTCTTCACACCGACTTCCTTTGCTGCCCTAGTCTTGCTAGCTTGCAGTTCCGCCTTTTCGTTGCATCCCTAACTTGAGTGAGTGAACGGCCACTGCTTTCCTTTGATCCTTTTGACTCTCCTCCTTTCTTCCACCTATCTTTCACACCCAGAGAGAATCCAGAACTCACTACTTTCCCACTTGGAGTGAATCGGTGGCTTTCTTCTCTTACTTTCCTTCGCTCCCGTACTCATCCTTGAGTCGACATAGGATTGTGTCTACAATACGCATTTTTGTGAGAAACTCACCCTCGTCCGTACATATCACGCTCCTATGTCGGTCGAGCAAAGTTTCATCTTTTATTCTCGCTAGTGTGAAATCTATGAGCTTGACCGAGGTTGGGCTGTACGGGATGACGGGTGCTTGATTGGGTTGGTTTTCTTTCCAAATTTGGATGGGTGGGATGAGGCTTCAAACCCGGCATCAAAGACTTTTCGAAAATCAATGTATAGACCAGTAATTGCGTAGTATAGTAAGTATAGATCAGAGCAGGCACAACATCACTGTCAAGGGCATTCTTATGAGGCAAAAAGCAAAGAGTTGGAGAGGTAAGTAGAAACCCGATAGTCACCCCTACATAGTAGGAGGATAGTATGGAAAGCAGGAAGCCCTACTGGCACATCAAATCAAACTTGCTTGGCGCGGGTGCACTAGCTTCTGGCATGGCTGGCGTACTACTTGCTGCCTTGAGGAAGAGGCCCGAGGGACTATCGCAAGAGAGCTGGCAATACTGGATAGCAAGAACGTTTCAATATTCATCCAACCCTTCCTTTCGTAAATTCCCGTCTTGCTTTTACTTTTAAAGAGTGCAGCCACTTCCGGATCCGGATTCAATGATTGTGGAGTGAACGAAGCCAAGTCCAGTATTGTTTTATGAAAAAAAAGGAGATGGGATGGGAACTTATTAGAGTGTGGCCAAGCCAAGACTCGAGTAGCCAAGTGGATGCAAAGACTAGAAAGCCAGTGAAGAGGAGCCATCTTTAAATTTAAGAACATCCATGCGGGTTGAAGGAATGAATAAAGGGAGCTTGAATGGCCATTTCAGCTGTTGTAGTAAGGCCATTAGGAAAAGGCGTAACCCTAAGTGAGAGAAGTGACCCAGTTGAGTCACCTGAGGGATAAGCTGTGATGGCTCTTGTTCCCAGACCAGGAGTGAGTTGAAGCCGAGAAGAAGCTGGTAGTCTTAGCTAGGCTAGAAGGGAGAAGCCCTTAAGTAGTAAGCCTTAGGGCAGTCACTTTCGGAAGGCCAAGAATCATCGATTTAGGAGTTTCCGGTGTAAGGCTCAAGACTAAGAAATTAAACTATAGCAATTCTTGTGATTATTGTTCACTCGGAGTTCTTTCTTCAACTCTGGGTTTCGAAGAGATGGGCCTTGAGCCTGTGATTGGATGCCCTGATCCCGGAGGAGCTGAAGAAGAATTAACAGCTAGTAAAAAAAAAGCTAGCCACTAATTTCATAATTCCATTTCAGTCCCTTACTGGTGCGCAGCGAGAGAAGAAGGAAATTCTTTATTCAAAGCATGCTACCACCGAAAGAAGGTCAACCGAAGCAGTTCCATGTATTGTATTGCTCCTTAACCTGACGATATCTACCTATAAGAAAAGGAATACCTGGAAAAGTCATTCAATTCTTCCTCGCCAGGAGAAAGGCTCAGGGCCCTGCTCCCAAGT